ATGACTCGAGTACCATTCCATTTAGTTGAATTTAGCCCCTGACCTTTAACAGGTTCATTAGGTGCAATATTTTTAACTGTAGGACTTACTTCATGATTCCATCACAATTCCATTATCACCCTTTTATTTGGTTTTATTTTAATCCTGATAACTATAATTCAATGATGACGAGATATTGTACGAGAAAGAACATTTCAAGGATTTCACACTTTCAAAGTTTCAATAGGTATACGGATAGGTATAATTTTATTTATTACCTCAGAAGTATGTTTCTTTTTTGCTTTTTTTTGAGCCTATTTTCATAGTAGTTTAGCCCCTAATATAGAAATTGGAGCCTCATGACCTCCCCATCATATTTATCCCCTTAACCCTTTTCAAGTACCTTTATTAAATACTGCTATTTTATTAGCTTCTGGTATTACAGTAACATGAGCTCATCACTCATTATTAGTAGGTAATCACAAAGAATCTATTCACTCTATAATGTTAACTATTATCTTAGGGGGCTATTTTACTATTTTACAAGCTCAAGAATATATAGAAACTAGCTTCTCTATTTCAGATAGAGTTTATGGATCCACTTTTTTTGTAGCTACAGGCTTCCATGGACTTCACGTAATTATTGGTACATTATTTCTTATTGTATGTTTAGTACGAATTATTTATTATCATTTCTCTATTAATCATCACTTTGGTTTTGAAGCCGCTGCCTGATATTGACATTTCGTAGATGTAGTTTGACTATTTTTATATACATGTATTTATTGATGAGGTTCATAACTTATTTATTAAGTGGCCGAATTTAAGCACTAGATTTTTAATCTAGAACATGATTTATTATAATCCTTAATGGTATTATATTTTATAAAAGAAAATATGATTTGCATTCATAAAGAAAGATATTATCTTTAATTCCTTATAAGAAATGATTTAATCATATATGATTTCGACTCATACTTAGATGTTATACATCCTTATAATTACAAAGGTAATAAGTAATAAAATAAAGCTGCTAACTTTATTTTGAGCAACTCATATTGTTCTACCTTTTATGAATAACAAATTTTTTCCTTCAAATTTTTTATTTATTTTAATCATAATTATAGGTACACTAACAACCTTATCTTCCTCTCACTGATTAACAATATGAATAGGGTTAGAATTAAATTTAATAGGATTTTTACCTTTAATAAATATTAAAGGTAAAATACTCGAAGCAGAGGCTTCTATAAAATATTTTATTATTCAAAGACTAGGCTCCAGAATTTTAATTATTTCATCTTTAATTATATATAATTACAGAATATCATGACACTCTATATTTAATAGAAATTTCTCTATTTTATTAATTCTATCCCTAATTTTAAAATTAGCTGGAGCTCCATTACACTTTTGATTACCTAACATAACCAAACAAATAACTTGACTAATCCTATTTTTAATTTTAACCTGACAAAAACTAGCCCCAATATTTATATTAATATTAGTTAATAGAAACTTAAATATTATTATTATAATTTCTTTATTATCTACTTTATTTGGTAGCGTTTCAATATTAAATCAAACTAATATACAACTAATTATAACCTACTCATCAATTTCACACTTAGGATGAATATTATCTATAATTATAATAAATAGGTCATTAACCTTTCTATATTTTATTATTTATATTATTATCTCAATTCCCTTATTTAATCTTTTAAGTATACAAACAAGAAACTATTTATATAGCTTAACACACAAAAATAAAACTAACAATTTTATTATTCCCTCTTTAATTCTCTCCTTAGGTGGTATACCCCCCCTTCTAGGCTTTCTATCAAAACTATTAATACTTATCTCATTAATAAAAATAAATTTTATTATCTTTACATTATTAATATTTATTGGCTCAACTATTAGCTTATTTTTTTATTTAAATATAACTCTTATAACCATCATTAAATCATACTATTTATTTAATAATTACTTTATTATAAAACCCTACAACTATATTATTACAATTAATTTACTTAGAGTTTTTATTTTCTATTTTATAATTAATATTATAATTACTTATGCGATGACTATTCTCAACAAATCATAAAGATATTGGAACATTATATTTTATTTTTGGTATTTGATCAGGTTTATTAGGTACTTCATTAAGTTTAATAATTCGAAGAGAATTAGGAAAACCAGGTACTCTATTAAATGATGATCAATTATATAATGTTGTAGTAACCGCCCACGGTTTTATCATAATTTTCTTTTTAGTTATACCTATTATAATTGGAGGTTTTGGTAATTGGTTAGTTCCCTTAATATTAGGGGCACCAGACATAGCCTTCCCTCGAATAAATAATATAAGTTTTTGGTTATTACCTCCATCTTTAACTCTTTTATTATCATCCTCAGCTGTAGAAAGAGGTGCTGGAACTGGATGAACAGTATATCCTCCCTTATCTAGTAATCTATCTCATGCTGGCCCATCTGTAGATTTAGCTATTTTTTCTTTACATTTAGCTGGTGTTTCCTCAATCTTAGGTGCTATTAATTTTATTACAACTATTTTAAATATACGGTGAGAGGGTTTACAAATAGAACGACTTCCTTTATTTGTTTGATCCGTATTTATTACAGCTATTTTACTACTATTATCCTTACCAGTTTTAGCTGGAGCCATTACTATATTATTAACCGATCGAAATTTTAATACAACATTTTTTGATCCTAGAGGAGGAGGTGACCCTATTTTATATCAACATTTATTTTGATTTTTTGGTCACCCAGAAGTATATATTTTAATTCTACCTGCATTTGGTATTATTTCACACATTGTTTCGCACCATTCTTTTAAAAAAGAAATTTTTGGTTCATTGGGAATAATTTATGCAATATTATCAATTGGTTTATTAGGATTTATTGTTTGAGCTCACCATATATTTACTGTAGGAATAGATGTAGATACACGAGCCTATTTTACATCAGCAACAATAATTATTGCTATTCCAACAGGTATTAAAGTTTTTAGTTGATTAGCCACTATCTATGGATCACCTATTAAATATAATACACCTATATTATGAGCATTGGGTTTTATCTTCTTATTCACAGTAGGAGGATTAACAGGTATTGTGTTATCTAACTCTTCATTAGATATTATACTTCATGATACTTATTATGTAGTAGCCCATTTTCATTACGTTTTATCTATAGGAGCCGTATTCGCACTATTTGGAGGCTTTAATCACTGATACCCTCTTATTGTAGGTTTAACTTTAAATCAACAATGAACTAAAGCACATTTTATTATTATATTTATTGGTGTAAATTTAACTTTCTTTCCTCAACATTTTTTAGGTTTAGCTGGTATACCCCGACGATATTCAGATTACCCTGATTGCTACACCAAATGAAATATAATCTCATCAATAGGATCAATAATTTCACTAACTAGTGTATTATTTTTTATTTTTATTGTATGAGAAAGTTTAATTTCCCAACGAACAATTATTTGATCTAATCACTTAACAACCTCTTTAGAATGAGACAATCGTCTACCTACTGATTTTCATAACTTACCAGAAACAGGAGCTATTTATATTTAATTATGACCTACTGAGGACAATTGGGTTTTCAAGATGCTTCTTCACCATTAATAGAACAAATCATTTTTTTTCATGATCACGCCATATTTACTATTATTATAGTATTAACTATAGTAATATATATATCATCAATACTCATTCTAAATAAATTTTCTTGTCTTAATATTACAGAAAGTCAAAAAATTGAAACTATTTGAACTATTGCCCCCGCTATTATTTTATTATTTCTAGCTCTACCTTCATTACGCTTACTATATTTACTTGATGAAACTAATAATCCTTTAATTACTATTAAAACAATAGGACATCAATGATATTGAAGATATGAATATTCAGATTTTATAAATATTGAATTTGATTCTTATATAATCCCTTCTAATGAATTAAATTTAGGTGACTATCGATTATTAGAAACTGATCACCACCTTATCCTACCTATAAAAACTAATACCCGAGTAATTGTATCTTCAACTGATGTAATTCACTCCTGAACAGTACCTTCCTTAGGAGTTAAAGTTGATGCTATTCCAGGGCGATTAAACCAATTAATATTATATTCATCTAAACCAGGATTATATTATGGTCAATGCTCAGAAATCTGTGGAGCCAACCACTCATTTATACCTATTACTTTAGAAATTGTAAACATAGAATATTTTATTAAATGATTAAACCAAATAAATTAATCTTTATATAAATATTACACATAATTATTTCTCTTTCATTTACTTCTACTTTTATATGCCTCAATTATCCCCTATTAATTGAATTTTTTTATTTATTATTTTTTGATCTATTTTAATAATCAACTCATCTATTATATGATGAAACACAAATAATTTTTATAAACTTAACAAAATAAATCAAACTTTTATAAAAATCACTTATAAATGATAAATATGATAGTAGATATTTTCTCTTCATTTGATGATCATAACTCAACATTACTGTCAGCCCACGCTATAACATGACTTTTATCAATATGATCATTAATTTTTATTAACTCATCATTTTGAGTAAAATCCTCTAACTTACTAAATTTTATTAATATCCCTAAACAAATCATTAATATCCAAATCACTCGATCCTTCAGTATAAATATAGGTGGTTTTACTTTAATTATCTCATCTTTATTTATTACAATTATTAATTTTAATTTATTAGGTTTAATACCTTACGTATTTAGTACTACAAGACATTTAGTAATAACTTTTACTCTTGCACTCCCTTTATGATTTTGTTTAATTTTATCTTCTTATATAAAAAATGCTTATTCAAGAGTAGCCTTCATATTACCTTTAGCCACACCCTCATTTCTAATCCCTTTTTTACCTATTATTGAAACACTAAGAATCCTAGTTCGACCTATCACCCTTTCTATTCGATTAGCGGCTAATATTAGTGCAGGTCACATTATTCTCACCTTAATTGGTGACTACTTTACAACATTAATCTTATTAAATAATTATATAATCTCACTATTTATTATAATTATTCAAATTGGTTATTTTATTTTTGAAATTGGTATTAGTATCATTCAAGGTTATATTTTTTCACTACTAATCACTTTATATACAGATGACCATCAATAGATAAATTCTATTATATAAACCAAAATATTTAAAGGTTAACAACCACCTTGACATCTTCAGCATCATGCTCTAATTTTTAAGCTATTTAAATAGATATTTAAATTATAAACTAATACTACTAAAAATACTAAAATATTTAATACCCTAGGTAAGTAACTCTTTCAAATCAAGTATATTAATAAATCATAACGATATCGCGGATATCTAGCTCGTACTCAAATAAACAAAAAAGCCACTAACCCAATTATTAAATAAAATAAAATTCCATATATAAATATATATGCAATGCCCCCAAAAAATAGCCTAACTACTAAAACACTTATAAATAAAATATTACTATACTCAGCTATAAATAAAACAGCAAAACCTACCCCACCATATTCAATATTAAAACCAGAAACAATCTCAGACTCACCTTCAGCAAAATCAAAAGGAGCTCGATGTGTCTCAGCTACACAAGAAACAAACCATATTAATAATATAAAAAAATTAATAAAAACTACTCAAATATAAATTTGATATTTCATAATAAAATTTAACCTCATCCTTCCAATCAAAACTAAACACCTTAATATAATTAATGATATTCTTACCTCATATGAAATACTTTGAGCCACTGCTCGCACAGAACCTAATAAAGCATATTTAGAATTTGAAAATCAACCTGCACCTATTACCCTATAAACACCTAAACTAGAAACACATAAAAATAATAATAAACCTAAACCATTTAGTCTACAAACAAAATAATTATTATATAAAATTCATAAAATTAATCCTAAAAATAAACTTATAAAAGGACAAATTAAAAAAGGTATAACATTAACCAATGTTGGCTTAATTAATTCTTTACTAAACAATTTAACAGCATCCGCTAAAGGTTGAGGTAACCCCATTAAACCTACTTTATTAGGACCTTTACGTAACTGAAAATACCCCAGCCCTTTACGCTCTAATAAAGTAAAAAAAGCAACGGAAACTAATGCACAAACAAATGCTACTACACCAGATAATAACTCAACAATCATTATTAAGAAGAATAATGACTTATATTCCCTAATAAGAACTTAAATCTTACGCACTGATCTGCCACCTTAATGATATAAAGTAAGATTTATATTAATCTTATAAAATAACCCTAAATTATTCACATATATCTGCCAACTTTATTTATTAAATTAATTTACATTATCCTCCCTGGTCCTTTCGTACTAAAAGAAGATTTTATTTATTTTAAAAGATAGAAACCAACCTGGCTTGCGCCGGTCTGAACTCAGATCATGTAAAGTTTTAAAAATCGAACAGATTTACCATTAAAGCTACTGCACCTTAAGGTTACTTTAATCCAACATCGAGGTCGCAATCTTATTTTTTGATATGAGCTCTCTAAATAAATTACGCTGTTATCCCTATGGTAACTTTATTAAAAGCAATAATATTGGTTACTTAATTCAACAATTTATTATTATATAAGGAAGTTATTTATCTTAATATTATTCCTTAATCACCCCAATTAAAATTTCCAATTAATTATAAAACATATATAACAATAATATAAAATTTAAGCTCATTAGGGTCTTCTCGTCCCTTTAAAACATTTAAGCTTTTTCACTATAAAAATTAATTTCTATTAAATAAAAAAGAGACAGATAAACCTTCGTCAAACCTTTCATACTAGCCTCAATTTATAAGGCAAATTATTATGCTACCTTAGTACAGTTAAAATACCGCAGCTGTTAAAAATTTTCTTCACCGAGCAGGCCCAACTCTTTATTTAATCAATACAAAGAGACATGTTTTTGATAAACAGGCGAGATTTATATTTGCCGAATTCCTTTTTTTTATTTTATTTAATTAAAATATATATTCTCACCTACATTTTTAGATCTAAAAATATATTATAATTTAATTAATACTCATACTAACATTATATTTAATTACTCAAAATTAATAATACATTTATTAATTTCAACCTAACCTGAAATTATAAAAATAATTTTTATATAAAATTATACAAGATAAACAATTTTAATTCTACTTATAATTATTAATAACCAAAATATTCTATTAAACTTATATAGAGCTTATCCCCTATAAAATTAATAATATTAATTATTATAATAAATTAATATTAAAGCACTAAAATGCCTTCATTAATAAACTAGCTACCACAAAAACCGAAAAACATTTCATTACCATTTAATAATAAAAATATAACTTTACAACGTTAACACTTTATTACTAAATAAATCTTTTTACTTCGAGATAGTCTTTTATAAAACAAAATATCATTAACCCATTATACAAAAGGTACGAATTTATAACTCTACTAACAAATAATTTTACTTCTATTCCTTTACAGTACATACAACTAAAATTTTCTATACTCCTAATACTAATTTAAACAAATAATTTATTCAATATTCTTTAACATTTATATTAATAATCTATTCAAAACTGATTAATATTAATCATTTTTTCAATGTAAGTGAAACACATTAAACATTTATGTTAAGTTCTGATATTTTTAATCCAGGAACAGTTTCCACTACCCCTACTATGTTACGACTTATCTTATTTTATCAACAAGAGCGACGGGCGATATGTACGCATTACAAAACCAAAACAATTCATATAAACACACTATTTAATTATATTACTATTAAGTCCAAATTCATAAACTATTACATAATTTAATCCAATTAAAAATTATAAACTGTAGCTCATTTTTACTTTAAACCTTCTCCATTAGCTGCATTTTGACTTGACATATTAGTAATCTATACTTTCAAGTCCTTTAAATAATTTTTACAAAATAAACTGATGACAGCAATATACAAACTGTAATTAACATATTCAAGAAAAAGTAAGAGTTTATTGAGGATTATCAAATTAATAAACAAGCTCCCCTAAATGGATCTATAACACCGCCAAGCTTTTTAAGTTTCAAATACTTTATATTTTTTATCATTTACACTACTTAAGTAAAAAATTTTTAAAATAAAGAATAATAGGGTATCTAATCCTAGTTTTAAAATCACCTTATTTTCAAAGTTTCAAATTTAGAAAAATAAAATTAATAGTAATAATTTAAAAAAATTTTACCTACAATTATTACTCTCAACTACCCTAATAAACCTAATAATTTTACTTTTTTTTATACTAACCTATATAAATTTAAGACATTTGTATAACCGCAGATGCTGGCACAAATTAATCCATCTATAATTTACATTAACTATATCAAACTTTCATTCATTGTATAATAATAAATACTGCGTAATCTTTATATTTTATTTTAATAAAATATTAACAAAATATGTTTCTAATTCTATTATATTAAACAATCAAAACTAGTTACACTAAAGATAATACGTTCTCTAATCAAACCTAACATATATAAACATAGCAACAATTTATATAATAACCAAAGCCAAATTACTTAATATAATATGTGTAATACTAATTTTAAACCTTATTAACTATATTTTTTATATTATATTTAAACTTTAATATTATTAATATAACCTCAAATTTGCAATTTGATATTTTTATTTAAACTATAAAGTTATGAGAAAGCAATATACTTATTCATAGATTTACAATCTACCGACTTAATTCGACCACCCCATAAATATATTACAAAAGGAATTTGAATTCCTCCTTAAACTCCAAAAATTTATATGCTCACTACACCATAATGTATAAATCTTTTATAAATAAACATATCTTATTTAATAACTTTTAAACCCTTTGTTTGGAAAACAAATATACTCTTTATACTAATAAGATACATATACCAATCTTTTTACAATCAACTGTGTATATAATATACACAGTTAAATTTATATAAGTCTATTATACATATCTCGAAGACTGTTATTATTATACTCTCTTTCTATTTGGCGCCGTGTATATAATTTACTCTCAAACATCCCTCTAGCTTATAATATGATATCTAGATGGGCTGCGAACCAACAAGATTTAGAATAAGCACGATATATATATATATAAGAATACCTCCCTCTCTTTTAAGATTTAATTATTATATATAAATGTTAATATATAGTAATTTTGCCCTTCTCAAGACAATTATATAATACAGTAGATATTTATATATATTTTTTATAATAAACACTTATAAATTTATATACTAATTGCCACTAATTAAGAAATTATTAAATAATTTCCCAAAAAAAAAGCCCCTCCATTGCCCGTTTTTATTTTACACTTTTATCAAAGTAAATTTACAAAAATCAGCCAATTTCTACAATCACGTAATTTTACATATTTTATAAACTTTTTTTAATAAAACTGTAAAAACAATTATTATAACTATAAATCAGTGAAAAGCCAAACTAGAGGCCTTTAACTGTTAATTAAATAATTGTAATTATTATTACTTCACTGGCTGATACTGCGCCGGTCTGAACGGATTATATTGATGTTATAAATCATAAGATTTTTATCTTCTGTATCTATGTTAACTATCTTATTTTATTTAAATATTCTATTAATTATTAATATTATTCTTTTTATTATTGGCTCAACCATTAATAAACGCTCATACAAAGACCGAGAAAAAAACTCTCCTTTTGAATGTGGTTTTGACCCTTCAATCTCCACCCGCTCTCCATTTTCTATACGATTTTTTTTGTTAGCTGTAATCTTTTTAATTTTTGATGTTGAAATTATTTTATTAATCCCTTTAATTATAAATATTATAAAATCAAATACACATTGACCTCTTACTAGCTCTATAATTTTTTTATTAATCTTACTAATAGGACTACTTCATGAATGAAATCAAGGCTCATTAAATTGAATAAAATAAAAAGTTAGTTAATATATAACATAAAATTGTCAATTTTAAATAACTAATTTATAGTACTTTTTTCTACTTAAGATATACTATTCTAGATGTTTATTTATATATATAAATAAACAAACATATAATCACAAATACGCCTATATAACAATTAATTAAAATTATCCCTCAATATTCTAAAATATTAAAAACTATTTTATTAAATATAAATAAACCTTGCCCCCCTAAAATTTCTATTCAACCTATATCTACAACCTTTAATCTTCTATTACTAATTAACTTAAAACTCCTAATTATAGGTAAACAAATAAAACTTGATAAAAATCACATATTACTATTTAAATGTCTTATAACCCTTTTTTTAATTAAACCTCTACCTTTATCCCAAAAACCTAATGAAGCCACTATACTTAAAATAATAACAATAGGAACATACAACTTTATAATTATAGGCATAATAAAAATTCTCTCAAATAAATAAAATAAAGTTTGAAAAATAAAACCCCTCCACAAAGCACCTACTCTTAATAATCTTATAGAGATAATTACTAATATATCACCATCCTTAATATTCTCATAAACTATAATTCTTTTACCACTCCATACAACAAATAAACAAAAACGAATTGAATACAAAACAGTCAAACAAACTCCAAAAATACCTAACCCAAACAAAACAATATTTAAATTACCCATAATTAACCTTTCAATAATTAAATCCTTTGAATAAAATCCAGCAAGAAAAGGTATGCCACACAAAGCCATTTTAGACACAATCAAAAATATTCTAGTAACAGGTATTAAGTTAAATACATTTCTAATTTGACGTATATCTTGTTTTCCTTCAAAACAATGAATAATATTACCCCCACAAATAAACAACAAAGCCTTAAATATAGCATGTGTATATAAATGAAATAAAGCTAATATAGGTATACCTAATCTTAAAGATATTATTATTACACCCAATTGACTTAAAGTTGAAAGAGCAATAATTTTTTTCATATCACATTCATACAATGCGCAAATACCTGATATAATTGTAGTTATAATTGAAATATATATTATAAATACTCTAAATCAATAATAAGTATTTAAATAATAAAAAAATCGAATAAATAAAAAAACCCCAGCAGTTACTAATGTAGATGAATGAACTAAAGCTGAAACAGGTGTAGGAGCTGCTATAGCAGCTGGTAATCAGCTCCTAAATGGAATTTGTGCTCTTTTAGTTATTCCTGCAATTATAATAAACAAATTAACAAAAATAAATCTATCAAATTCTCATAAACATAACATATTTCAATGCCCTAAAATAATTATTATACAAATACCACCTAAAATAAAACAATCCCCTACACGATTTATTAAAACAGTTAACATCCCAGCAGCTAATGATTTATTATTTTGATAATAAATAACCAAACAAAATGAAACCAACCCTAAACCATCCCAACCTAATAACAAAGAAACTAAATTAGGAATAAAAACTAAAAAATTTATTGACAACACAAATAACATTACAATAAAACAAAATCGATGTAAATATTTATCACCTTTTATATAAGACTTTGTAAAAATTATTACACAACCAGAAATAAAACAAACTAATCTACTAAATCTACACCTTATCCAATCCACAATTAAGTCAAAATCCAATGATCTTCTTACACAACTTAATAACTCCCAGTTAAACAAAATTCTAATATTATTTATACACAAATAAAAAAATATAATAATTATTAATAATGATCAACTAAACAATATAATACTAAAACTTATCTCTACTCCAATAATCTTAAACATAATAAAGTAAATTTTTCATATTTAACTATAAGACCACAACTTATCATTTTTGTTTAAACTAACTTTATAATATATATAAACATTCCTCAAATACCCAGTATTTAAAATAAAAACTAATATAGGATAAAAATGAAGAAATAATAATAAATATTCTAAACAATTATTACTAAACCTCACATTTATGAATCTTATAATTTTCCCATGTTGAGTATTTGTAAATAAAATTAAATTATATAAACCCCCTATAAACACTATTAAAACTACAATTACAATTATATACTTACTATAAATATATATTGAACAAAATAACATTACCTCTCTAATCAAATTAATAAAAGGAGGGGCTCCCATATTAGCAATACAAAATAAAAACCACCATATACACATAACAGAATTAACATTAATCATCCCTCTAAAAAGAAATAATCTTCGACTTTTAATTTTCTCATAAAGTATGTTAGCTAAACAAAATAAACCAGAAGAACAAAAACCATGAGAAATTATTATTAATATTGCCCCCTCTCAACCTCATATAAATTTACCCATAACACCTGATAACATCAACCCTATATGACCAATTGAAGAATATGCAATTAAAGACTTAACATCACTTTGTCCAGCACAAATAATACTAGTAACTAAACCGCCTCATAAACAAATAATAATAAAAACTTTACTAAAAACTACCTCATTTAAAAAATAAACTATCAATATCCGTATAATTCCATAACCCCCTAACTTCAATAATACTCCAGCTAAAATCATAGATCCTGCAATTGGAGCCTCTACATGAGCTTTAGGTAGCCATAAATGTATTCTAAATATAGGTAATTTAACTAAAAAAGCTATTAATAAACCTAATACCCAAAAAAATCTAACATTATACAATATATTTAAACAATTTAAATATCCAATTAATAACATATTATAACAATTATATATATTCCTTAATATTAATAAACTAATTAATAAAGGTAATGATAAAGTAACAGTATAAAGCATTATATATAAACCTGCTTGTAAACGTTCTGGCTGATAACCTCATCCAATAATTAATATTAATGTAGGCAATAATGATAATTCAAAAAAAATATAAAATATTATAACATTAACCCTCATAAAAAATATAATAATTACTATACACAATATTAAAATAACCAATGAAAAATTTTTAATATTATTCATTATAATTTTTACAGAATAATTACTTGCTATATATATTAAAGCTCTAACCCACAAAGTCAAAATAATTAAAATCCCTCTCATTTTATCACAAAACAAAAATGAAGTACTTAAATAACCTCAATTCTCCAAACTAAAAAACTTTAAAGATATAAATCTTAACAATATTAATAACCAATAACGAATTTCTCAAACTATTACACTTTTTAATAACAATAAACCAACTAACCTAAATAATAAACCTATAATTTATATATTACTAAAGAATTAACGTAATCATTACCATGAACTCGAATTAACCTAACTAATATTGATAAACCTAACCTAGCCTCACAAACTCCAAAAACAATAATAATTATTATAATATTAAATTCACTACCATTCAACCCTCAAGTTAATAAAAAAGAAAAAACAACCCCTAATATTAAAATCTCAAATCTCAATAAAATATTTAAAATATGTTTTCACTGAAGTAATAATACTATAATACCTACTAAATAAATATAAACACCTAATAATAACTCATTATTTATAGCCATATCTACTTATTATTGTTATAGTAGTTTATACTAAAACCTTGGTCTTGTAAACCAAAAAAAGATTTTAAATCTTTATAACTAAGTTTATAAGTGATTCGAACACTTTTAAAAAATTTTCAAAATTTTTTTTTTCCAAAATAAACTTAATAATCTAAAATCTTCAATCATAATATATCTAACACAGGACGCACTAAAAAAATACTAAATCATAAGACCCTTAAAACTTGTCCAATCCCTTCATATGGATACTCTACAGGACAACCTCCAATCCAAGTTAATAAAAAAAAACAACCAACCATCAACCAAAAATTAATTTGCATAAACAAATTATAAATACTACCACAACAACCCTTAACATGCAAAAAAGGTAAAAAAAACAAAATAGCAATAGATATAACTAATCTTACTACACCTCCTAATTTACTAGGAATTGAACGTAAAATTGCATAAGCAAATAAAAAATACCACTCTGGCTTAATATGCAAAGGTGTTACTAAAGGATTAGCAGGAATAAAATTTTCAGAATCCCCTAAAGCATTAGGGTATAATAAACTAATTTCAATCAAAAACAATATCAATAAAATAAAACCAAATAAATCTTTATAACTATAATACTGATGAAAAGGAATTTTATTTAAATTACTATTAACCCCTAATGGATTATTACTACCAGTTTGATGTAAAAATAATAAATGTAAAACAAATAAACCTAACAACAAAAAAGGTAATAAAAAATGAAAACAAAAAAACCGACTAAGAGTTGCATTATCTACAGAAAAACCCCCCCAAATTCAATAAACAACCATTTCACCAATATAAGGAATAGCCGAAACTAAATTAGTAATAACAGTTGCACCTCAAAATGATATTTGACCTCAAGGAAGCACATATCCTACAAATGCAGTACCTATTACTAAAAACAATAATATAATACCAATATTTCACGTCTCTATTATCATATAAGATTTATAATAAATTCCACGACCTACATGAATATATAAACAAATAAAAAAAAAAGAAGCTCCATTGGCATGCACATAACGCAACACTCAACCATAATTCACATCACGTATAATATGAATAACTGAATCAAACGCTATATCTACGCAAGAAGTATAATGCATTGCTAAAAATAAACCACTAACAATTTGAACCCCTAAACATAACCCTAATAATGAACCAAAATTCCACCAAATAGACAAATTAATAGGTGCAGGTAAATCAACAATTGAGCTATTAATAATCTTCAAAACAGGATGATTTTTTCGTAATGAACTAAGCATATTTAAACTTAAAAACGCGTAAAGGACCTTCACAATAATAACAAATCTTAACAACACTAATCAAAACAAATAATAAAATTACTCCTAATACTATATAACAATAAAAATTATCTAATATCAAAATTAATTCACCTCCTCCACATCTAATACCCCTAAATCTATTTAATTTTATTCTTTTTATTTCCTCTCTAATCACCTCTTTTATAAATAAATAATTTATCAAAAAATAACTAAAAAAAATTATAAAAAAATATAATATCACTTTACTTGATAAAAAAATTAAATTAGGCACTAACCTAATAATATATATAAATATAACTAATAAACCTCCAACATAAACCAAAAATAATAAATATCCATACCATCTAAAAATAATAAAACCAACTAAACACCTAACACATATTATATTTAATATTAATATAAACCCAAGCCTTAAAGGTTGAATAACTATTAAAAAAAGACTCCTCAAAGAAAACCCAAATGAAATTAATAATAATAAACTCATATCAAAAAATAAGATCACTCTTAATCACTAACTTCCAATGTTAACATTTTAATTAAATTTAAACTACTTTTTGTAATAAAGAAATTTTATTTATTTATTTTCGGGGTATGAACCCAATAGCTTAAAATCTTAGCTGACTTTATTTACAAGATTTAAATTATACTAATTTATTAAAAACTTTGAAAGTTTTTAGTTTACTTAACTTAAAATCTTAATATTTTTAATATTATAAAATATCCTAAAAGATTGAAAATCTAATGTGCTACACTACACTATAAAAACTTTATACATATACCAATCTTTTTACAATCAACTGTGTATATAATATACACAGTTAAATTTATATAAGTCTATTATACATATCTCGAAGACTGTTATTATTATACTCTCTTTCTATTTGGCGCCGTGTATATAATTTACTCTCAAACATCCCTCTAGCTTATAATATGATATCTAGATGGGCTGCGAACCAACAAGATTTAGAATAAGCACGATATATATATATATAAGAATACCTCCCTCTCTTTTAAGATTTAATTATTATATATAAATGTTAATATATAGTAATTTTGCCCTTCTCAAGACAATTATATAATACAGTAGATATTTATATATATTTTTTATAATAAACACTTATAAATTTATATACTAATTGCCACTAATTAAGAAATTATTAAATAATTTCCCAAAAAAAAAGCCCCTCCATTGCCCGTTTTTATTTTACACTTTTATCAAAGTAAATTTACAAAAATCAGCCAATTTCTACAATCACGTAATTTTACATATTTTATAAACTTTTTTTAATAAAACTGTAAAAACAATTACATACATTAAAAAAAAAT